ATATCACCAGATCTTGATTTTTCATATATAAATGTAACTAATGTATCTCCTTCGTAAAGGATTTCCCCATAATGTCCATGAACGGTTGCTCCTGGAGTAGCCAAATAAGGCTTAGCTGATCGTATTACCACAGAGTCAACTTGAAGAATTAGAACTTGACCCGATTTTAAATGCGGTCCTTTTTTGGCTATACATACATTTTCACAAAGAAACTGCCCAAGACTAACAATTGTAGCTGTCTCTTCACAATAATTGTAATGGATAAAATACCAATTCAAATTGAATGGATTCAAAATAATGTTACTGCATGAATAGGGATTATAAATTTTACGTTTTTCATCCAGTAAATAATATTTAAGTATTTGAAAACTCTGTTTTAAATTGTCAAGTTGCAAATAGTTAGTTATTAAGATCTGATTATGGGTTATTAAATGGGAAAATAAATCCAAATTAGAAATTGGAAAACCTGTTCCTAAGGGGCCCAACGAATTACTAATTGTAATTAGGGGGTCCTTTTTGATTGATTCTTTTATTACATTGGGAGATTTTACATCGTTGAATGGACCTATTCTAGAACAATTGGATGATGACAAAATTATCAAAGATTGAGATTCCTTATTTCGATTCAACAACATATGAATAGTCCCTTGATTTGCATTAACGGATTCTTGAATGCTTGCCTTGGAATAGGAATGAATGGAAGAAAACGGATTGGCATTAGTGCGATCTGATCCATTCTCAGAGATCAATCCTGCACCCGACAGATCGTTCCTTTTTCCGCTATACGAAATAGGTGACTTCGCTAAGTCGATTCTTAGAAAATCTCTAATCAAACCATTTGTCCTTATTTCAACAAAGGAAGCACAGGCCTTTTCGATCTTTTTGTCTTGGTCCCAATTCAACACTAAACAAGTCCGAACTAATTGAATACTTGTGTCCCAAATTTCAAGAATTGGGTCGTAATAAAGGATATAATTGACAACTCGAAGTTGTAGATTATCACTTTCCTGCAAGAGATCCGGCGTGAAAAGTCTTCCTAAATTTATACCATCTGTTTTTTTATATGGGACTACAGGTTGAACCAAAATAAAATATTTTTTTTCATACCTGGAAAGTTTCATTCGTTGGATATAGAGCCAATTTTTCAATTTTTTGTATTCTTTGTAATTTTGTTTTCCCCCTCCTGGTGGTATCAATCGGAATGCCTTATTTGTCTTTCCAGGAAAATGGATATCTCCGGAAAAGATTATCAGTTTAATTTTTTCTGCTTTTTTCTTGACTCGAACCAACCCGCCTACCCGACTTCTTCTATTTAAAGTGATTTGCGTATCTACCCCAATAATACTATTGTGCCGTACCATTATGGACGAAGATTCGGCCAAAATGTGAACTTCCACGGGAATAAAAAAAAATGGATTTACTTCCTTTTGGTATTTTGGCCAAAATACCTTGCCTCCTCGATACTCAATCAAATCCTCTTCGTTGACGATTGAATTAAGTTCTCTAGTTTCATATTTAGTAAGTCCCGAGCTCTTTCTTATATATCGAGGATCATCAAAATAAGCAAGAATACTATTTCTACGCAGAATACCATTTCTGGGGATTTCAATTGAGATACCTGAAGAAGGTATTAGTTGGTTCTCGCCTTCTTGAAGTGATTCGAGTGGGATGATGACTCTATTTCTTCGCCTCTTCGCCAATAAATCAGAATTCCCCTCGAGAATGGCCGGATTACAACGACCAGTACATGTCATTCGATTAAGTTCTGAATAATCGGGAATCCTATCTCCCTTTTGATTTTTACCAGAAAAATACGAACTAAAAAATTTGTGTCTCGCTTGATTATTAGTTACTGAGGGGTTAGAAATATATCTTCGCTTAACAGAAAGAGAATAAGCGTTCATTTGATCTTGATCCTTGTGGATCGAACAGGGTCCTAGACTGGATCTCCAGGGCTCCCCTAATAATATCCATAAATGACTTGTTTTTGGTAAGAGATGAATATTACCATATGTAAATTCAGGTGCATGGTACACATCGGTATTCCAGTGCATTTCGCCCTCTGAGTCAGAATAAATATGTTTTCGAACCTTCTCTTTCAAATTCAAAGTAGATGTTCTCACGCGAATCTCAGCAATGACTTGTTCTGATTCTACATATTGATCGTTTTGAACTAAAAGAAAACTTTTGGGCGGAATACACACATTGTGTATAATATCTTCACTCTCGATAGTTACATACAAGTCTCTAGAACATATAAAAGCAGGATGTCCGTGACGTGTACGTGTCGGATGAACTAAATCCTCATTGAATTTGATTTTTCCATTAGAAGGGGCTCGCACATGTTCTGCAGTACCCCCTGTGAATACTCCGCCGGTATGAAAAGTTCTTAATGTTAATTGAGTGCCCGGTTCTCCAATAGATTGACCTGCAATAATACCTACAGCTTCTCCCAATTCGACCAGGTCGTCATGAGCTGGACTCCGGCCATAACATAATTGACAAATCCAAGATGTACTCCTACAAGTAAAGGGGGTTCGAATAGAGATTGGTTGTGCTCTAAAAGTAATGAATCTATTGACAAGTCCAATCCCAATATCTTGATTTCTAGTAGCAATGCATCGTGAACCTAGATATATATCATCTGCTAATACACGCCCAATTAATGTTTGGATAAAAATCCTGTCCGCCATCATTCCATTTCGAGGACTTACAGAAATACCTCGAACGGTGCCACAATCTGTTCGACGTACAACAATATGTTGAACTACTTCAACAAGTCTGCGCGTGAGATATCCTGCATCTGATGTTCGGATAGCGGTATCCACAACTCCTTTACGGGCTCCGTAGCAAGAAATAATATATTCTGTTAAAGAGAGCCCTTCGCGTAAATTGCTTTGAATGGGTAAATCAATCATTTGCCCTTGGGGATCCGACATTAATCCTCTCATACCTACTAATTGATGTACCTGAGATGCATTTCCTCTGGCTCCCGAAAAAGACATTATATGAACTGGATTAAAAGGATCGGTCATCCGAAAATTTGGATTCATTTCTTGTCGCAAATATTCACTTGTGGCATACCATATCTCGATCGATTGACGTAATTTTTCTACCGCGTGTACATTCCCATAATTATGGTGTTTTTCCAAAATAAAACTTTGTTGTTCAGCGTCTTGAACTAGCCATCTTTTAGAAGGTATTGTTAAAAGATCATCAATTCCTAATGAAATGGATGCGGCGGTAGCTTGTCGGAAACCCAGAGTCTTTACTTGATCCAGGATATGTGATGTATATCCTATTCCATAGTGATCAATAAATCGACTAATAAGTCGTTTCATGGCAGTTCCGTCTATCACTTTATTGTGAAAGACCTGAGTGGGCCGTTCTGCCATCAGTACCTCCATATTGCGCTGAGTAGAATTTGACAATGGGTTTGAGTCAGTGATTGGAAAACTTCCTTTTCTAGATCTTGATTCACGTATAAATTCCGCAATTATGGTCCTAGTTAACCCGGCGAGACTCGAATTCCCGCGGGTAGCATAGAATTACAACAGCCCTGCCAAAACCCCTGTATGGCTTCTTCTATTTCTCGATAAAGAGAAATATGACCAAGAGTGGTTCGAATATATATATATAAAATTTCCCCTTTTATACTTCTTACTATTAGATAGTGTCCATAAATCTCATAATAGGTACCCAAAGATTCATAGTGAATTTCGATGGGAGCTTCTCTTGCAGCAATAACGCGTTGATCTAGTCGCCATCGCAGCCACAAAGCACTACCTAAATTTATTCGTTTTTGCCGATAAGCGCCAATTGCATCATAGGCATTACAAAAAAAGGGTTCTTTTTTTTTTGTATACTTATTTTCATTTTGATAGTTTCTACGATTACATGGATTATACCTATTTACACAAATACCCCGACGATTACCACTCGTTAAGACATAGAGTCCACTAAGCATATCTTGCGTTGGTGCAGAAATGGGATCTCCAATAGTTGGAGACAAAAGATTCATATGAGAAAACATAAGTAAACGTGCCTCTGCTTGAGCCTCCAAAGATAAAGGCACATGAACAGCCATTTGATCCCCGTCAAAGTCTGCATTAAAGCCCTTACAAACTAATGGATGTAAACAAATAGCACGCCCCTCCACTAAAACAGGGAGAAATGCCTGTATGCCTAATCTATGCAGAGTAGGCGCTCTATTCAGCAATACAGGATGGTCATCCAGAATTTCCTGAAGTATTTCCCATACAATTGGTTTTTTTTTTCGAATTTGACTCTTAGCAACTCCTATGTTCGAAGCAAGATGTTTTCTAATTAGGTCACGAATTACAAATGCCTGGAAAAGTTCTATTGCTATTTCGCGAGGCAATCCACATCTATGTAAGGAAAGTGAAGGGCCCACGACAATCACTGACCGCCCTGAATAATCGACCCGTTTACCAAGCAGAGTCTCGCGAACTCTTCCTTCTTTGCCTTCAATTACATCTGAAAGCGACTTGTAAACTCTATTATGATCGTCCCTCATTGGTTGTCCGCAGATTCCATTATCAAGAAGTGCATCCACGGCTTCTTGTAGCAATTTTTCCTGAGATATTATTAATTCTTCTGGCGTAGCTATACTTGTTGTTAATAGATCTGTAAGAGTATTATTCCGATAGATAATTCTTCTATAGATTTCATTAATATCCGAGGTCACTAGTTTATCCTCATCTATATGATAGATTGGTCTCAACTCAGGAGGAAGAACTGGTAATAGACACAAAACCATCCATTTTGGTTCTATATTTGTTCGAATAAAATGCTTAGCCAATTCCATGCGTCTAAGCAAAAAATCTTTTCTTCTTCCAACTTTTCGATCTTCCCATTCGTTCCCCGTGGGTTCTTCTTCCTCCAATTCTTTCCATTCTACCAACGAATAATCTATAATACTTCGTAAATCTAGATTGGCTAATTGTTGTCTGATAGAACCTCCCCCGGTAGACATCTCT